TTATGGATTTTCAGTTTATGGGGGGTAGTATGGGATCCGTAGTAGGTGAGAAAATCACCCGTTTGATCGAATATGCTACCAATCAATTTTTACCTCTTATTCTAGTATGTGCTTCCGGAGGAGCACGTATGCAAGAAGGAAGTTTGAGCTTGATGCAAATGGCTAAAATATCTTCCGCTTTATATGATTATCAAGCAAATAAAAAGTTATTCTATGTATCGATCCTTACATCTCCTACTACTGGTGGGGTGACAGCTAGTTTTGGTATGTTGGGGGATATCATTATTGCCGAACCCAATGCTTACATTGCATTTGCGGGTAAAAGAGTAATTGAACAAACATTGAATAAGACAGTACCTGACGGTTCACAAGCGGCTGAATATTTATTCCATAAGGGCTTATTTGATTCAATCGTACCGCGTAATCCTTTAAAGGGCGTTCTGAGTGAGTTATTTCAGCTCCACGCTTTCTTTCCTTTGACTCAAAATTAAATCAAGTAGAAAATTTTATATTAATTTTAATTAAATATTCAATCTTATTTATATATACCCATACTCACTTAGATATACTTAGTATAATTCTATATGAAAATATACTTAGTATAAGTATATATGAATTCTAGTGATTATAAAATATCTTTATAACAAATTAATAGAACAATAAAAAAAATAACAGGTACAAATATTAAATCGAGGTACCCATTCTATGACAATTCTCAGCAACTTACCTTCCATTTTTGTGCCTTTAGTGGGTCTAGTATTTCCGGCAATTGCAATGGCTTCTTTATTTCTTCATGTTCAAAAAAACAAGATTTTTTAGATACGGGCAGTAGGGACAAATCTCATCTATTTTTTTTAGATCTAGAAGCAATTCGATGAATTATTCCTAAAGGTTTACATCAGAATAGTGCTAGTTGATGGGAGTTACTTCGGAAACAAAGAAAAGTAAAGTCAAATTCATTTGGTTGGGTTATTCTCCCAATTCTAATAAAATACAACCGGATCTAATATGGGTTGGCGATCAGAACGTATATGGATAGAACTTATAACGGGGTCTCGAAAAACTAGTAATTTCTGCTGGGCCTTTATCCTTTTTTTAGGTTCATTAGGGTTCTTATTGGTTGGAACTTCCAGTTATCTTGGTAGGAATTTGCTATCTTTATTTCCGTCTCAGCAAATTCTTTTTTTTCCACAAGGGATCGTGATGTCTTTCTATGGAATCGCCGGTCTCTTTATTAGCTCCTATTTGTGGTGTACAATTTCGTGGAATGTAGGTAGTGGTTATGATCGATTCGATAGAAAAGAGGGAATAGTGTGTATTTTTCGTTGGGGATTTCCTGGAAAAAATCGTCGTATCTTTCTCCGATTCCTTATGAAAGACATTCAGTCCATCAGAATAGAAGTTAAAGAAGGTATTTATACTCGTCGTGTCCTTTATATGGAAATCAGAGGACAGGGGGTCATTCCCTTGACTCGTACTGACGAGAATTTGACTCCACGAGAAATTGAACAAAAAGCTGCGGAATTGGCCTATTTCTTGCGTGTACCAATTGAAGTATTTTGATAGAAAGGGTGTTCTTTCGTTTCGAAATCCGACTAATATTCATTACTTGACTTTCATGCATTCATCGAAAGGGGCAATTGCTTCGAATTTTAGCAATTGATATCTTTGGAAACAATATTTTTTTCTTCATTCGAATTGGAAGTAGACTCTTTCTCTTTCTTATTCTATTTCTGTATTCTTTCTAAATTCAAGGACTAACTCCCGAATTGCAAATAAAAAAAAACGTGAGAATAGATTTATAGGCTCTATGACTTGTAATAGAACTTATGCTTGATAGAAATTATCATATAGAGTTGACGAATGAGGTGAAGCTGAGTTCATTAAAGACGAAAAATGGCAAAAAAGAAAGCATTCATTCCCCTTCTATATCTTACATCTATAGTCTTTTTGCCCTGGTGGATCTCTTTCTCATTTAATAAAAGTATGGAATCTTGGGTTACTAATTGGTGGAATACTAGGCAATCCGAAATTTTCTTGAATGATATTCAAGAAAAGAGTATTCTAAAAAAATTCATAGAATTAGAGGAACTCTTACTCTTGGATGAAATGATAAAGGAATACCCGGAAACACGTCTACAAAACCTTCGTATCGGAATCTACAAAGAAACGATCCAATTGATCAAGACGCACAACGAAGATCGTATCCATACGATTTTGCACTTCTCGACAAATATAATCTGTTTTGTTATTTTAAGTGGTTATTCTATTCTAGGTAATCAAGAACTTATTATTCTTAACTCTTGGGTTCAAGAATTCCTATATAACTTAAGCGACACAATAAAAGCTTTTTCTATTCTTTTATTAACTGATTTATGTATAGGATTCCATTCGACCCATGGTTGGGAACTAATGATTGGTTCTGTCTATAAAGATTTTGGATTTGCTTATAATGATCAAATTATATCCGGTCTTGTTTCCACGTTTCCAGTCATTCTAGATACAATTTTTAAATATTGGATTTTCCGTTATTTAAATCGTCTATCTCCGTCACTTGTAGTGATTTATCATTCAATGAATGACTGAAAAAATGATCCAGTTATAAAGTTTATTATTTTGTACAAAAGCTAAACATTCAAAAATTGACTTATTCTTTTATTTTTCTTTCTACCCATTCAGGGGATTCCTCCTATATTCCAGTAAAATTATTTCAGTAAATAGCAGAATCATGGATAGGGAACTATACCAGTGACCAACCTAATTTTATTGTAGAACTTTTCAGGATCAATGATTGGACCATGCAAACTAGAAATGCCTTTTCTTGGATAAAGGAAGAGATTACTCGATCCATTTCCGTATCGCTCATGATATATATAATAACTCGAGCACCCATTTCAAATGCATATCCCATTTTTGCACAGCAGGGTTATGAAAATCCGCGAGAAGCAACTGGCCGTATTGTATGTGCCAACTGCCATTTAGCTAATAAGCCCGTGGATATCGAGGTTCCACAAGCGGTACTTCCTGATACTGTATTTGAAGCAGTTGTTCGAATTCCTTATGATATGCAAGTGAAACAAGTTCTTGCTAATGGTAAAAAGGGGGCTTTGAATGTGGGGGCTGTTCTTATTTTACCGGAGGGGTTTGAATTGGCTCCCCCCGAGCGTATTTCGCCTGAGATTAAAGAAAAGATAGGTAATCTGTCTTTTCAAAGCTATCGTCCCACTAAAAAAAATATTCTTGTGGTAGGCCCTGTTCCTGGTCAGAAATATAATGAAATCACCTTTCCTATTCTTTCCCCCGATCCCGCGACTAAGAGAGATGTTCACTTCTTAAAATATCCCATATACGTAGGCGGGAACAGGGGAAGGGGTCAGATTTATCCCGACGGGAGCAAGAGTAATAATAATGTTTATAATGCTACAGCAGCAGGTATAGTAAACAAAATCATACGAAAAGAAAAAGGGGGATATGAAATAACTATAGTGGATGCATCGGATGGACGCGAAGTGATTGATATTATACCTCCAGGACCAGAACTTCTTGTTTCAGAGGGTGAATCTATCAAACTTGATCAACCATTAACGAGTAATCCCAATGTGGGTGGATTTGGTCAGGGGGATGTGGAAATAGTACTTCAAGATCCGTTACGTGTCCAAGGTCTCTTGTTCTTCTTGGCATCTGTTATTTTGGCACAAATCTTTTTGGTTCTTAAAAAGAAACAGTTTGAGAAGGTTCAATTGTCTGAAATGAATTTCTAGGTCCGCGGATTTATCAACATATTAAGTTCGTAAACAGAACTAAATTTTTGTTGATAATTATGTATAATCAAAAAATTATGAAATTTGCTTGTTTCTATTCTTTTTCTATCATATTTAGAGAATTCCTTGTGCCGCAGTACTAGTCAGTCATAGTATGTATATTGTGAAGAAGACTATTTGACTTTACCTATTCTTTGTTTATTTTTTTTTTCAACCCCACTAAATTGGAGCGGTATGATTATGTCACTGTTTTCAGATTTCAATGTCATAGAATATAAATATATTAATAGTTTTTCTATTTTAATATAAGAAAATTCGACTAGATACTAAACATAAGATAAATAAGCGGAGAAAGTTAAGCACAGTATAAATAGAAATTGGAAAAACTGGATTCTAGGAGGGATTGTTTGTCTTCCTAGAGTCCTTCTTGTTTGTGTCGAAATATTCTACGAAATTTTAATACAATAATGCCTATTGATCCCGTTCGTCAAAGAATCCTATTCTTAGTTTAGATTTTTTCCGAGTTTTTATTAGAACCCTTATGACATAGAATATTTTTTTTTATTTATTACATAAGACATATAACATATAAGAAGTAGTAGAGTAGTGGACAAACAAAAAAGAGAACGAATTTTATTGAGCAAATAGAACTTCTTCAATGAACTTGTTTATAAAAAAAAATTCAACCTTGATTTAGATACTCAAATTTAGAGTAAGATTCTATTAGTATAGAAAAGAAAGGGTTCGGTTCGCATGATATCTGATCGATAGAAAAATGGATTTAATATATTACAATATAATTAATTATATTGTATATTGTGCCACCCAGAAAAAGGAAATCCAGTGATTCCTTCTTTCTTTCGTTTTCTTTATTTTAACTTTGAAAGTATCGACAGATATTATCGAGGAAGAGATGTTTTGAATCAATTAATGAAGTTCATTTTTAAAAAATATCATCAGAAAAAAATGAAATGGAGTTTTTTGAAACATCGGAAAAAGTTATCCATTTTGTCATTTATACGAATAAAAAATATTATGATTATTAAGAACTCAACAGGACCCCCTCTTTCTTTGACGAGAGGGGGTCCTGTTGAGTTCTTACGCTTTCATTTCAAAAACTCAGTTCATCCGATTACTACAGGGATGAACCCAATCCGGAATATGAACCATAAAAGAAAATACCAAGTAAACCGATCACAGGAATACCAGTTACAGTACCTATTATCCAAAGAGGAATCC